ATGTTTCCGCAGTAGCAGTTCCATGTAGCTAAGGCCAAAAATAGGGAAGAAACCAGTATTTCCACGACTCTACCAACCGGTCAATTCGGTTCCACTTAATCCCCCTTTCATGGCCACCTATCTTTCCGGCTAAGCTAAGGAATGGGAAATCTTTCTCCTGTTAAATGAATCAAATGGTTCATCTCATCCGGGAAAAGCCATCTCTTTCTCAACAATGTCTTTGTCATTTGATCCACTAGCGTTCCGTTAGATAGGAACAGATTTGATAAATACTGATAACTCTCGGATGGAGTATTAGAACGGAAAGACCCATTAGATAATGAACTATTGGTTCTCTGACATCTCTGGCGATGAATCAACAATTCGAAGTTATTTTCTTGCGTATTCTTGCTGAACCAGCTTTCAGACAGCGATTCAGGAGGACTTGTTAGGGAAGTAAGAAGCCCCTTTGCCATCTCTTGATCTGCAAAGAATTCGCGACGTGAAAACACAGGCGCATCGAAAAAGAATGGATTCGCAGGGTCCCAAAGAAATTGGCTTATTTGAAATTGAAAAAAGACTTGGTCTTTGGAAAATCGATCTCGTGTCTGGTACTGCATGGTTCCACTCTGCAAGAACTCCGAATCATTCTCTTCCGAATCATTCTCTTGATGAGAAATGATCCGCGTGCCCCAAAATGACCTGGACCAATAGGGAAATCCCAATTCATTGGGACTTTCGATCCAACCAAAGAGATCGGGGTACCATATTCTAGGAGCCCATATTCTAGGAGCCCAAACTATGTCATTGAAGAAATCCTCCTCTATCTGTGGCAGGTCGCGGTCTCCTTCTCTAAATGCAACCCCTTCTTCCAATTCAAACTCCGAGTCGTCTTTTTCATAGAGAAATTTCTGATCAACGCTAGAACAAAATCCATTTTGCATCATATCTAAGGGATTCCTTCGTTCGGACCGAAGAAGCAATGTCACTCGATCAGTATCAAACTGACTGCCCTCTTTTTCTGTCCGAGAGGATAGAGTGCCTTCTCCTTCGAATACTTCTAATAGGCCACGAACTAGAGCAGAATCAGTCTCAACCAAATAAGAAGTGATCCCATTTTTTTCATCGGGTCCGGGTAGAGACCAAAGATCATGAGCGACCGATCCGGCAGAACAACTCAAAAGATAAAGAAGTCTCGTTAATCTCTTCATGCTCGTTGCAAGCTCGAAGTACCAGTTGTACAAATAAGAACTAGGGAATCTCGTCTTCAGATAGATAGATAGAGGATCTATGGAACCATTACTTAGAAGTACATTTTGTGCAACAGCCCTTCCTATCTGATAGAAAAGGATCCCATGATCCTGAACCGGTCTTACCTTGGCTCGCAAATTCCAAGTTTGTCTATGAAGAGCAGATCGAATTGTATGAGTGTCTATAGTGGATTTCTTCTGTGCAATACTAATGGATAGGGCCTCATTGGTAAGTGCTACAAGATCTCGTACACTGGAACCCATGGTTAGGGACCCGAATCCATTAGGATGGGACAGTTTCTTTTCCAAGTGAAATCCCCTAGTATATGAAAGAGTGAAAAAGTGCTTTCGTTGTTGTGGAATAAGAAGCCTTCGTAGCTTAAGGCATGTATTTAATTTATTCGGAGCTATTAGAGCGGGATCCACTTTTGGGGGAATATGAGTCGAAGCAATAACAAGGATATTGCTAGTGGAGCATCTTTCACAATCCCTGGAGAGAGAGTTCACTAATAGACCGAGGGAGAAGTCATTCGACGCACGCACAGACAGATCATGAATGTTTGGAATCCATAGTATGCAAGGGGACATTGCTTTTGCTAATTCGAATGGAAGGAGGATACTAAATCTCTCGAGTAGGAGTCTATCCCTATCCGTAGTTAGCTCAGTTAGCAGCTCTATATCATCTATATCAAGGTCATCATCGCTATCGCTATCGTCACTCTCATTAATAGCAATAGCGTCACTCTCATCACTATCACTAGAATCATTATCAAGATCAAGATCGTCAGCGTCACTATCATAAGGATCGATCTTAGAAAAAATGTCATGCAGGAACTTGTTCGGAACGACCGTAATGAAAGGAACATAGGAGTTTGTCGCGAGGGATTTGACCAAATAGGATCGTCCAGTTCCTATCGAACCTATCACTAAAATACCCCTAGAGGGGGATAGGGCTAAGCGGAGCGAAAAGGGTTTTCCAGGAGATCGGAAAGTAGCCCCACACGAGGTTTGTGAATAAGTGATTGTCTGAAAATGAGCAAGGAATATCCGTCTTTCGGCTAAACAGGATCTATTGAACTCATAATTCATTAGATCCTTTTGATGAATGTCAACTACGTATCGTAAGTAAATTGATCCCGGTTGTTCAACCATTTGATAACTAGAGTCATTCTTTGATAAACCATCACTATGAGTCAGACTCAATAGCATTTGATCCATCCTTTTTTCTGTCGTTAAGGTGGAGAACTGAACCAAGAATTCTCTTTCTTCATCCTCAATCAAATCACTGTTCGCGACCCAGGATTCTATTTGATCATCAATCCACTCAACGTTCACGTTTTTTCTTAGCAATGAATAGAGCTCTTTACTTGTACGACTTAGATGTCTCGTATTTCTCGAAAAAGTGATTCGATTGATGGGATTTGGTATGATCCTTAGGAAATCCATGATACCGATGAGATTGCTATTCCAAAATTTCTTCTTAGTAAAAGCAAAACCCCATATTGCTTCGAGAAAATAGACGAATTGTTCCAGAGCAACTAGAAAGAGATTCTTTAACCAGAAAGAATTTCGCTCAGATGAAATAGACGAATTGTTCCAGAGCAACTAGAAAGAGATTCTTTAACCAGAAAGAATTTCGCTCAGATGTAGGATACCTATCCAGAAGTTTTCGCAACTCAATCATGTATGATGGAATCATTAACGATTTGATCTTTTTGAAATCCGTCTGTAACTCACTAGAGGCTCGGGAAACAAAGAGAAGATGGGTATTAACGAGATATCCAGCAACAAGAAGAAGGAAAAGGATGAGGAACTCCCGAGCATTTGATGATCTCAGCCATAGGGGTGACTCATTATCATTCTTTCGATGAATCATTTCTGCGGACCGAAGAAGAATCTGTAACCAATGACTCGAAATCTCACTGAGATTCCAGTTTGAAAGAATCACCCACAATTTTGTCTGAAGAATCCACCATGATGTCTCCAGAATACCCTGAAAAAGAGATATGTGACTGCGCAATAGGTTTGAAAAAGGATCGAAAAGGGCGAATTTGAGATACTTGAACCCTGTCAAAGTAAAGAACCACGGTATATAGGGTTGGAACAGAGTCCATTGTGCGAGATTAAAAAAAGCTGGAACAGAGTCCATTGTGCGAGATTTAAAAAAGCACGCTCTCGTTCAAGGGTTCTATCATCCATCTCCCGTTTCTTAACCCTAAGACTAAGACTAAGACTCCGTTTTTTCCTCTTTTTGGATTTCTCAGCCCAGGAAGTGGGAATCAAACCCATGTTTGAATTGAAATTGAGATACTGCTTCCCTTCGGAATCGGAATCAGATAGATTCATATCTGAAAGAGGTGGACAATCCGTTCTTTCAAAATGGACTATTTGTCCCTCTGTTAGAGGTGTTCCAGAAATGTCTGCGATCGAATAAATAGCTCTACCAACGAATGGATCGGATCGCATTGGAAAATGGAAAGATTTGTACAAGTTATACGTTTCGTCACCACTTTGTGGCAAATCCTTAGGTATGAATATCTTCGATACCTGTGACTCGATTGGTGAAATCGTATCTCGCTCCAAAAAAACATGTTTTTTTTTACCGACGCACAAAGAAAATCTTTTGTTGCGAATGAACAAGATATTGAGGAATTGTCCATACGTAAGATCAGAATTCTTGAGAAGGGCCTTTTCCACAGAAAAAGGGAATTTTTTGTTACAATCGAACCAGAAGTGATGTGGATTATTCAAGAATCGAAGTCGATTTGCTTTCGAAAAAGAAGATATCAATGAACTTCGATGAAATGGTTTCACGGGATTCAGCCAATTGTCTCGATCGTGGGATATCATTGAGAAATAGGAATCCGTGGTATCCAAATTGTTCCTGCAATTCTTTCGAGTCGGGAATGAGTCAATCATCCATTTTGTCTTATTGAACAAAAAGGGTGATAGTGTGCCTCCATTGATCGAGAATTTCGATTGTTTGGAAGGATCATGATCATCCAATAAGAAGGGTTTCCATTGATTTTTAGTAAAAGGAACGATTTGAACACCTATTGAGTCTAACAACGGATTGCAGAGTGCATCATTCGGCCCTTTCAATTCATAGATATAGATGGGGATCTCAGACCCAGGAATGGGGGGACTTCCGAGACTCAAAAAGAAAAAAGGAAGTGACTTCGACAAAAAGGACAAAAAGAGAAGTGACTTCGACCAAAAGAAGAGAAGTGACTTCGACCAAAAGGGAAGTGAATTCGACAAAAATAAAGATGCCTTCCACAAAAGGAAACGAGGTGACTTCCTCAAAAAGGGATGTGACTTCGACAGTTTGACCATAAACTCGGCCCAATCAATCCAATATGGAGTCGGATTCATACGGAATCCATTCAGATGACTACAGAAGCGATTCAGATGAATACGGAAGCGATTCAGATGAATACGGAAGCGATTTAGATGAATCCAGAATACGATCTCGATTCAGATAAATACGGAAGCGATTCAGATGAATCCAGAATCGATCTCGATTCAGATGAATACGGAAGCGATTCAGATGAATACGGAAGCGATTTAGATGAATCCAGAATCGATCTCGATGAATACGGAATACGCATTCGATTCAGATGATAGTGCGAGCCAACAAAAACTTAACGGGACAACAAACTATAAGAAATGCTTATTCCCAGAATCAATTAATCAGAGTCAGTACATACTTTTCTTATGTACCCATAGGTCCTAGAGTGGATTTGAATCAGATTTCGGATCAATCTAGATGGATTGACTCCCGCCATTCTGTTGTTACTAGCCACTTTTTTGGCTTTTGGATCTTCAGAAAAAATAGGAGGTACAACCAATAAAGATTTTTTTTTCGATTCATCGCCGGAGTGAAATCCCTCAGAAAAAGGAAAAAATACCCTCTCATAATCAGACACCAGATCCGGCTCGGTGATTGATAGAATGAGTAGATCTGCCATTTTTGAAAATCTCTCTTCGGATTCAAAATCGTGGTCTAACGTGTACCCAACCCTGTTCCGGTCATGGAATAGATGAAAGAAATCCAAAAATGGATTTTGGGTCAAGAATGAAATCTTATTGGAACTGTCCAGATCCGGTTTCTCCTTCGGAACCCTAGCACATCCCGGATCTGATGAAATAGGATGAATTGCAATGGTCTTTTGTAAATACGGAATGATCTTGAATAGATCCACTATTTCTTTCTTTTCCGATCGCCTGGAAGGGACAAAAGAAACATCGTGTTGTTTCTTCAACAATTTAGGATCGGACCTCTCAGTAGGATTCGAACCCAGATGAAGGTCTGACCATCTGTCCGAGAAAAAAGAACGAATTGATCTTGTAGGATTCCCAAGAAATTCTTCGATTTCTTCCGGAAGCAGATGACGAACCATCTGCTTCTCACGTTCCGCGAATCGCTGGGACATTGAGGAATCTCCAGAAAGGCTTTTCGGGAATCGGTCGGATTCTATCTCGGTTCCTTCCGTTTGAAGAAAGGAAGGATCCCAATCCAAAAGAAGCGATCTTTTTTTGAGTTGTTGAATCTCTCTTTGATTGATCAATGTGTGAGATTCCGAATCCTCATTCCTAATGGAATCGAAAGCATCTCTGGATTGATCCGAAGATCCTTTCAATTGGCTAGAATCCCTTACTTGAAAGAAACGAGATCTTGGGGAATCAGAGTGAATATTTGACGATACATTCCAGACCTTGCTAAAAAACCCATCCTTGTTTCCCAACCACCCATTGTTTAACCAAATCCAATTCTCTCTCGATACCTTCCTCAAAAAATCCGATCCCTGTTGTTTGAAGAAACCCTCCCCTTCCATTGGTCTTTTTTCACGAAAAGCTGACGATACATTCCAGACCTTGCTAAAAAACCCATCCTTGTTTCCCAACCACCCATTGTTTAACCAAATCCAATTCTCTCTCGATACCTTCCTCAAAAAATCCGATCCCTGTTGTTTGAAGAAACCCTCCCCTTCCATTGGTCTTTTTTCACGAAAAGCAGGCATGAGATAACAAATCCAGTGTTTCACTAAGATTTCGAATAGCTGTCCCGAATTCAAGTTGATTCTGTTTCGCTTCTTCCTCGGAGAAAGGCCATCAAACCAGTCCCAATCGGGGTCCCTGCCGATCGGATCATCCGTCGTATAGGATACAAAAAGAAACTCCAGATCGTGGAGATCTTTCTCTTTGAATGAGATCTCAATTCCAGCTACGGTTTCTTTCGATATCTTCCAACTAGAATCCCTATTTGTTCCGATCCAGGTCCTCCACCACCGCGAACCCCAGTTCGAGTCAGGCATGATACACTTTTGAGTTATTGGGAGAACCCAAGGACTCCCTTTCGGATCCATGAAACAACTCTCAGAGATCTTTTTTTGCCCTTTTGGAAGATACAGAAGCGAAACAACCAACCTATGGGACGACCGAAACAATGTATCATTTCTGGGTCCAATGGAATTCATAGGTACAGGAAGAAGCCCCCTCAAATAGAGATTTTTTCTTTCGACCATAGTTTGATGGTGCATACGAGATATAACGACCGCTACTAGAATCAGTACTACACCCTTAACCAGTACTGCAACTTTGCTCGTGAAAGATCGGTTGCTTGGTGAACCCGAAAGCAGGATACTCCAAATTCGGGGGTCAAAAAGTTTCAGAAAACGTTCTTGGTGGAAAAAAAGGTAAGTCAAAGATCCCACGAAATCCAATTTGGTCCATGAATCTAACACTAACAAATAGCCCAAATTCGGACTTTCTCTCAATATCTCTCGCAATTCGAAGATCCACAATTGGAAATTGGCGAATTCGTAGGTTCAATTCCTACTGGATGCACACCAATGGGATGGGAGAAGTTCAGTCTATTGGAACTGGCTCTGTCTCATCATCATCAGAGAAATGAATCAATCCTATTTATATGGTTATATATGCATATACTCGAGTCGATGAGTTTTTTGGTTTTCCGAATTCTTTCGATCTTCTATTTCGATAGAGTTCGATTTCAATAGAGTTCTCTAGGAGAGTCGTTCGATTCCGTAGATTCGAATTCGAATCGTACTAGAGAACGAATTGGTGTGGTATATTCATACTATAACATATGAACCGTAAGAACTCGAATTCTTATCAATACTGGAACTCATAGGAAAGAAAGTGGATTTATGGATGGAATCAAATATGCAGTAGTTACCGAAAAAAGTGTTAAGCTATTGGTGGGCAAGAATCAATATACTTCTAATGTTGAAACAGGATCAACTAGGACAGAAATCAAGCATTGGGTCGAACTCTTCTTTGGGGTTAAGGTAATAGCGATGAATAGTCATCGGCTCCCGGGAAAGGGGGGCCCTAGTAGGAGACATAGGAGACAGACAAGGCATTACAGACGTATGATCATTACGCTTCAACCGGGTTATTCTATTCCACCCCTTTTGATGAAAGAAAAGAGCTTCAATCAAAATACTGAATAACACGGCGATACATTTATACAAAACTTCTACCCCGAGCACACGCAATGGGGCCACAGACAGGCGAGGGAAATCCAATCCACGAAAGAATTTGATCTCTGGACAGCATCATTCTGGGAAAGGGAGGAATGCCAGAGGAATCATTACCGCAAGGCATAGAGGGGGAGGGCATAAGCGTCTATACCGTAAAATCGATTTTCGACGGAATGAAAAACACATATCGGCGAGAATCGTAACCATAGAATACGACCCGAATCGAAATGCACACATTTGTCTCATACACTATGGGGATGGTGAGAAGAAATATATGTTACATCCCAGAGGGGCGAGAATTGGAGATACCATTCTTTCGGGTACAGAAGTTCCTATCTCAATGGGAAATGCCCTACCTTTGAGTGCGGTTTGAACCATGGATTTACGTAATTGGAAGTAACCAATCAGGTTTACGACGAAACCTAGAAATCGATCACAGATCCTATTTGAATGCCTCTACGGAATAGACCTCAACAGAAAACTGAAGAGTAACGGCAGCAAGTGATTGAGTTTAGTAGTTCCTCATATCAAATTATTGACTCTAGAGATACGGTAATATGGAGAAGACAAAATGGTTTGAAGCACCGACAGAACCAGAAACGCCCTTCTTTGTTTCAAAGAGAAGAAGAGAGATTATGCACATTTCATTTGATGGTCAGAGGCGAATTGAAAGCTAAGCAGTGGTAATTCTACCCCCCGGGGAAAAAGAGAGCTGTCTCCTACGTTACCCCTAATATTTGGAAGTATCGACGTAATTTCATAGAGTCATTCGGTCTGAATGCTACCTGAAGAACATAAGCCAGATGACGGAACGGAGAGACCGAGAATGTAAAATATCATCACATGAGTGATTCGGCCTATTTGGATGACTAGACTATCCCCTCATGTGATACTTCATCAGACGATTCATTATAGGATCCATCCGTCTAGATATCCTCCTATACATTCAGAAAGCCGTATGCTTTGGAAAGAAGCTTGTACAGTTTGGGAAGAGGTTTTGATTGATCAAAAAGACGAATCTACTTCAACCGATATGCCCTTAGGCACGGCCATACATAACATAGAAATCACACTTGGAAAAGGTGGACAGTTGGCTAGAGCAGCGGGGGCTGTAGCAAAACTGATTGCAAAAGAAGGTAAATCGGCCACATTAAGATTACCATCCGGGGAGGTGCGTTTGATATCCAAAAACTGCTCAGCAACAGTCGGACAAGTGGGTAATGTTGGGGTGAGACAGAAAAGTTTGATGCGTAGAGCCGGATCTAAGCGTTGGCTAGGTAAGCGTCCTGTAGTCAGAGGAGTGGTTATGAACCCTGTAGACCATCCCCATGGGGGTGGCGAAGGAAGGGCCCCCATTGGTAGAAAACACCCCACAACCCCTTGGGGGTATCCTGCACTTGGAAGAAGAAGTAGAAAACGGAATAAATATAGCGATAGTTTCATTCTTCGTCGACGTACTAAATAGGAAAATCTTGAAGATCGAATATGTTTCTTCGTCTTTACAAAAGAAAAAAGATAGGAGTAAGTAGCTGTGCCACGTTCAAAAAAAAAAAATCCTTTTGTTGCGAATCATTTATTAGAAAAAATTGAGAAACTCAACATCAAGGGGGAAAAAG